TTTTTATTTTTCCTGATCAGAAAAATACATGAAAAAGAAAGGAGGTAGAAAAATTTGTTGATTTATGGTTAAAGAAGAAAAACAAGAAAACAGGGGTTCTGTTGAATTTCAAGTATTCAGTTTCACCAATAAGATACGGAGACTTGCTTCACATTTAGAATTACACAAAAAAGATTTTTCATCGGAAAGAGGTCTACGAAGACTTTTGGGAAAACGTCAACGTTTGCTGGCTTATTTGGCAAAGAAAAATAGAGTACGTTATAAGAAATTAATCAGTCAGTTGGATATTCGGGAGAAGTAATTTAATCGTTCTCATTTTTTTCTTATTTTATTAGTAGTCTTATAGTAGTCTTAGATTTTGCATTTTGATGAGCCTCGTTTTGAGGAATTCATGGAATAATCCATTTTCATGGAATAAAGAATAAGAACAAGGATACATAACATAAAAAAAAGAATAGATAAGACGATATTCGCCCTCCCCCTACATATTTGATTTCTTCTCCTATACAAAAACCAGCAAGACCTACTCCATTGGTAATTCCATCAATGACACCTTTATCAAAAAAATGCGTTAGTTCGGCTAATCTTCTTATACCTAGGATAAAAACCCTAGTATAGAAAAAATCTATATAACCACGATTATATGACCAGCTGTATATCTTTTTTTTTACTTCATCCAAAAAGCTCTTTTTTGGATTCTTTTTTACAAGGGAATTTTGAAAATTCAAATTCTGAAAAAAAGAATAAGCAGATCCATAAAAGATATATGCTATGAATAGACCAAAAATTGCTAAACTTACAGAAGAAATTGCATTAGTGAGAAATTCATATGAATTTATGGAAGAATTAGAATTTTCCTGGAACAAGTTTATTGAAGGAGTTAGCCACTTTGATAATATGGTTAACTCCAATATTCTATTATCTTTTACTCCATTATCAAAATGGATTCCTATGGATCCAATGAACAAAGTAAAAAGTAGTAATATAAGAAGAGGAAATAGCATAGTATTTCCCGTTTCATGAGGATAGACAAAAGTATTTTTAGCCCCAACCCCAAAGGGAGTACTAAAGGATCCTATCTTATTTCTTGTATTAGCAGGAATTTTGGGTATATTTTGTGAAAAAAAAGAAACTCCACTCTTCATTGTTGATAAAACAAAATCCCTATTGACTCCTTTGGATATACTTTTTCCCCATAAGGATATTGAATACAACGAACCTTCTTTAGTACTACTGTAATTTTGAAAATGAACACGCAAATACCCATCAAAAGTAAGTAAATATATCCGAAACATATAAAATGCAGTTAATCCTGCAGTAAAAGAGGCTATTATTCCAAAAAAGGGTGAATACAACCAACTATTACTAAGGATTTCATCTTTGGACCAGAAGCAAGCAAGAGGTGGAATACCACAAAGAGAAAGTGTACCACATAAAAAAGTAGTTCTTGTAATTGGAACGTATTTTCTTAAACCACCCATAAGAACCATATTCTGACTTTTATCTGGTGAATATCCAACAAGAGGTTCCATTGAATGAATAACGGATCCGGATCCTAAGAACAATAAAGCTTTCGAATAAGCATGAGTGATCAAATGGAATAAAGCAGCTTGATAAGAACCTATACCTAGAGCTAACATCATATAACCCAATTGAGACATTGTAGAATAGGCTAAGCTTCTTTTAATATCTCTCTGAGCAAGAGCTAAAGTGGCTCCTAAGAAGAGTGTTATTGTACCTATTAAAGAAATGAAACTCATTATCCAGGGTAGGGATATGAAAAGAGGAAGAAGTCTAGCTAGAAGAAAAATCCCCGCAGCAACCATAGTTGCTGCGTGTATAAGAGCCGAAATAGGAGTGGGTCCTTCCATAGCATCAGGTAACCATACGTGAAGAGGAAATTGTGCAGATTTTGCAACTGCACCAAGGAATAATAAAAAAGCACACAAAGTAGTAAGTAAGGAATTAATCCCATTATTAGGAATCCAGTTATTAGCTATTTTGAACAAATCCCGAAACTCCAAACTACCCGTTATCCAAAAAAAACCTAAAATTCCTAATAACAGACCAAAATCCCCTACACGATTAGTTACAAAAGCTTTTTGACAAGCACTCGCTGCAATTGGCCGCGTAAACCAAAAGCCTATCAATAAATAGGAACACATTCCGACAAGTTCCCAAAAAAAATAAATTTGTATCAAATTGGAACTAGTAACCAATCCTAACATGGAAGTATTAAAAAAACTTATATAAACAAAAAATCTCAAATATCCTTCATCGTGAGACATATAATCGTCACTATAAATAAGAACTAAGATTCCTACAGTAGTAATTAGTATTAACATAATAGACGTAAGGGGGTCGACCAAGTATCCAAATTCTAAGGAAAAATCATTATTGATGGTCCAAGACCATAGATATTGATAGATAGAACTTCCATTTATTTGTTGAATAGACAGGTGAAGTGAGAATACCATAGCTATACTTAAGAGTAAAATACTAGGAAAAGCCCATATCCGACGAAGATTTTTTGTTGCTGTAGGAATAAGAAAAAGTCCAAATCCCATTGACATAATAACTGGAAGTGGGAGAAGAGGAATTACCCAGGCATATTGATATGTATGTTCCATAAGAAAAGAAATAGCAATTTTTAGTTTAAATTTATAGTTCAATTTTTCTATAAAATAAAATTGTTTCCGATTCACCAAACCTATTCTTATCTCTTTCTAAAGGAATTAAAAAAACAAAATAAGAAAAATAAAAAATACTGGAATTATGGATTTTTCTAATTTCTCTCATTAAAATATTCCAAAATTAAGAATGGGTTTAGTTACTTAAATTCAAAAAGTGAATCAAAGAATTTCGGTATCTAGTTATTAGTAAAAAAAAATATTTATTAAAATACAAAAAAAGATTGAATAATTTTACTTTCTAATCATTTTTGTATTTCTTTTTGTTAAAATAAAAGAGCTCTCTTGTTTCGTAATTGATTGATTGAATTCCAAAGAAAACCTATATTTATAGGAAATTCTCGAATATTGCTTATTTCATATAAAAGGAAATCCTAATGACTAGAATTCTCTAAGTTTTAGAATGTCTTGTTTAAGAGACTAAGTATTTTTTTTTTTTTTTGAATTCAATTATGGAATAACTTAATTAACTATTTGAATTGAATTTTACCTTCTTTTTATCTCCCCCTCTTATATGAGGGCTTATCCCCCATACCATATATTTATATATGGAGTATATTTGATATAGAAATTGATTTAAATAGAAAATCTTAAAAAACTCTTGTCTTATCCACATTAGACAAAATGAACTAAAGAAGAATTTAGAATTTAAGTATCTTTCAGTATCTTTCAGTATCTAAGTATAAATACTAAGAAAAAACAGAAAGAAGGATTGATTTGCGGCAATAGATGTCTTTCACATACAACTAGAAAAAAGTAATTCCCTTTTTGAATGGCAGTTCCAAAAAAACGTACTTCGATGTCAAAAAAGCGTATTCGTAAAAATCTTTGGAAAAAAAAGACTTATTTTTCCATAGTACAATCTTATTCTTTAGCAAAATCAAGATCATTTTCTAGGGGCAACGAGCATCCAAAACCAAAAGGTTTTTCTGGGCAACAAGCAAACAAATAATAAGATTTTGAAATAATCTGAATTGAACTATCCAAAAGAAATTCCAATTATTTAATATGAATGAATAGTTCGGATTAATTAATAAATGTACTTTTATGTGTCGAATTCCTCGGTACAATATTCTTAGAACGAATCCCTCCATTATCATTATATAGAACAAAAGTTTTTGGTATATTGTGTCCTCAGTATTCTTTTCCTATCAAAGAACTTTTTTTTATAATAGAATTCTCATAAAAACGAGGATTCTATTATAAAAAGTAGACTATTCTTGCAATAGGACTTACAACCTCTACCTAATCTTATCCAAAATTCCCATATAAATGGGTTTAGGACTGGTACATCATATTAATAAGAGTGTAAAGGCTTTCATTCTATCAATTTTTCTAAAATACAAAATGCATTTCATTGTAGTTAATGATGAACTTCTAATGATGAACTTCTAATGTTCCTAAATTCTATGGCTTCTCCCAGTCTCGACGATTCACGATAAAATAACTATTATTCTTTTAAGTTAACTATTATTTTTAATTAGCCGCCATGGTGAAATTGGTAGACACGCTGCTCTTAGGAAGCAGTGCTCAAGCATCTCGGTTCGAATCCGAGTGGCGGCATTCTCGAAAAAGAATACAATAAATTAGAAAATGGATTCAATTCGAAATTTCCAATTTTGTAATGGGACCTTATCGTTATGCTATTTGCAACTTTAGAACATATACTAACTCATATCTCTTTCTCAACCATTTCAATTGTGATTACGATTCATTTGATAACCTTATTAGTTCGTGAACTTAGGGGATTACGTGATTCGTCAGAAAAAGGAATGATAGCTACTTTTTTCTCTATAACAGGATTTTTAGTCTCTCGTTGGGTTTCTTCGGGACATTTTCCATTAAGTAATTTATATGAGTCATTGATCTTCCTTTCATGGACTCTGTATATTCTTCATACTATTCCTAAGATACAGAACTCGAAAAATGATTTAAGCACAATAACTACGCCAAGTACTATTTTAACGCAAGGCTTTGCCACGTCGGGTCTTTTAACTGAAATGCATCAATCCACAATACTAGTACCTGCTCTACAATCTCAGTGGTTAATGATGCATGTCAGTATGATGTTACTAAGCTATGCAACTCTTTTGTGTGGATCCTTATTATCCGCCGCTCTTCTAATCATTAGATTTCGAAAGAATTTCGATTTCTTTTCACTAAAGAAAAATGTTTTAAGAAAAACATTTTTCTTTAGTGAGATTGAATATTTATATGCAAAAAGAAGTGCTTTAAAAAACACCTCTTTTCCCGTATTTCCAAATTATTACAAATATCAATTAACTGAGCGTTTGGATTCTTGGAGTTATCGTGTCATTAGTCTAGGGTTTACTCTTTTAACCGTGGGTATTCTTTGTGGAGCAGTATGGGCTAATGAGGCATGGGGATCCTATTGGAATTGGGATCCTAAGGAAACTTGGGCATTTATTACCTGGACCATATTTGCAATATATTTACATAGTAGAAAAAATCCAAATTGGAAGGGTACGAATTCCGCACTTGTAGCTTCGATAGGATTTCTTATAATTTGGATCTGCTATTTTGGTATCAATCTGTTAGGAATAGGTTTACATAGTTACGGTTCATTTACATTACCATCTAAATAATTACATAACATAAAACCTTCGGTTTTTTTCCTTTTTAGTTTGATTTGAGAACCCTTTGAAAAGACGTTCAAGGGGTTCTCAAAAATTCGAGATAGATCTAATTAGACTTTTTTACTTTTTTCTGAATTTTTTATTTTTCCACTCTGGAATATGGAGCGGACTGGTTAAAAAAAGAAAATCCTATTTAGTATAATAATTGGATAATAGAACCTCTACCCTATCAACGGATAGCGAGAGAACCAAATCTGGATAAATACCAATTCCTATTACTGGTAAAAAGATACAGATTAAAAGAAAGAGTTCCCGTGGTCCAGAATCTACAAAATTTTTGTTTGGAACATGAAATAGCTTGTATCCATAGAACATCTGGCGTAACATAGATAATAAATAAATAGGAGTTAATATCATTCCTATTGCCATTACAAAAGTAATTAGCATTTTTGGCATTAACATAAATTTAGGACTAGTAATTAGTCCAAAAAATACTACTAATTCTGCAACAAAACCGCTCATTCCCGGCAAGGCAAGAGAAGCCATTGAAAAGCTACTAAACATGGTAAAAATTTTTGGCATTGGGATAGATATTCCCCCCAGTTCTTCGAGATAAACAAGACGCATTCTATCACAAGCCGTTCCCGCCAAGAAAAAAAGTGTAGCACCGATAAATCCATGAGATAATATTTGTAAAATAGCTCCATTTAGTCCAATGTTGGTTATGGAACCAATTCCTATAATTATGAAACCCATGTGAGATACGGAGGAGTAGGCTATTCTTTTTTTGAAATTTCGTTGACCAAGAGAAGTTGAAGCTGCATAGATTATTTGCACCGCTCCTATTATTACCAACCAAGGGGAAAATAGATAATGAGCATGCGGTAACAATTCCATATTGACCCGAATCAATCCGTATGCTCCCATCTTTAATAGAATTCCGGCTAAAAGCATACATGTACTGTAATGCGCTTCCCCATGGGTATCTGGTAACCACGTATGTAAAGGTATAATCGGCAATTTGACAGCATAAGCAATAAGGAAGCCAAAATACAGTAGTATTTCCAATGTTGTAGGGTATGATTGATTAATCAATCTTTCTAAATCTAATCCGGGTTCATTGGAACCATATAATCCCATACCCAGAACTCCAATTAAGAAAAAAATGGAACCGCCTGCAGTATACAAAATAAACTTGGTAGCTGAATACAGACGCCTCTTTCCCCCCCACATGGATAAAAGTAAATAAACAGGAATTAATTCTAACTCCCACATGATAAAAAAAAGTAAAAGGTCTCGTGAAGAAAATAATCCTATTTGACCGCTATACATTGCTAGCATCAGGAAATAGAATAATTGCGAATTCCGAGTAACCGGCCAAGCCGCTAAAGTAGCTAAAGTAGTGATAAATCCTGTCAATAAAATAGATCCTAATGAAAGTCCATCGATTCCCAATCTCCAGTGGAAATCGAAAACATCTATCCATTTAGAATCCTCCTTTAATTGGATTAAAGGATCCTCCAATTGGAAATGATAACAGAATGCATAAGTCATTAGAAGGAATTCTAATAAACAAATAGCTATAGTATACCACCTAACGATTTTATTTCCTTTATGAGGTAAAAAGAAAATTAATGAACCTGCAAATATCGGCAAAACAACAAGTATTGTTAACCAAGGAAAATAACTCATGATAAAGTAATAAAGACAAGATACGTTTTGACCAGAAAAGCCCATGCTCGATTATTTCGAGCACAGGCTTCTTCGGTAAAGAGGAATCAGACGATTCAAGTGGAGTTTTTTGTAACGTATCAATAAGATAGAGCCATGCTGCGGGTTGTTTCAGGCCCTAAATAAACGCGGACACTTAAAAAATCCGTTGGACAGGCGGATTCGCATCTCTTACAACCCACACAATCTTCGGTTCTCGGCGCGGAAGCAATTTGCTTGGCTTTACATCCATCCCAAGGTATCATTTCTAATACATCTGTTGGGCAAGCTCGTACACATTGAGTGCATCCTATACATGTATCATAAATTTTTACAGAATGTGACATTGGATCTCTAAATTTTCCTTTTCAACATAAAAATTTTCGATCTGGTAAAAATGAAATTAGTACTATATAAATTAGATGTATTGTAGACACCAGACGAAGCAATGGTTTATCCAAACTTTAACAAATAATGCAATATATTTCGTAATCTGTTTGTGAGAAAGCGTGAAAAGAGCCAAGAGACTTGAATTTAAGGCTTCAACAGTTATAATTATACGAATTCTACATACTAATTCGAATTAGCCAATAAATTGGCTATCATCTTTTCAATATAAATTATTGCAATATTCAAATTGCAATATCAATGAATTGCAAAAATGCAATATTCAATAAGTAAAAAACAATACTCTGAAATAACCTACTCAAAAAAAGGATATTATTAAACACTAATAAGAAAATAAGATTAGATTTCTATTCATCTTAATGTTTCTTATTATTATATATGCCCCTTTGTTTAGGGGATTCTATGTCTAATTATTCAAAAAATTGGATTGATTGATACGAGTTGATTTCCTGTTACGATGGATGGAAGAAAGAATGGATAGTCCAATAGCTGCTTCAGCAGCCGCAAGGGCTATAACAAAAATTGCGAAAATGTCTCCTTTTAATTGGCGACTATCAAATAGATCAGAAAATGTTACGAGATTTAGATTAATTGAATTCAGTATAAGTTCAAGACATATTAGAGCTCTAACCATGTTTCGGCTTGTGATCAATCCATAGATACCAATCGAAAATAAATAGACACTCAAAAAAAGTACATGCTCAAACATCATTAACTAACTCCTTATCAATCTCGATTCATTTCAATATGAGGACAAGAATTGAACCGATTCAATTAATTAGAATAGAACAATTACGCAACAAAAGAGAAAAGAAGGTATTTGTTGTATTGGCAGTAGATGGGTTTTACTAAATCAAAATTGTGATTCTTTAGTTATTTATTTTATATTTGAAATTCTAAGAATTTTGACTCATTCTAAGTATTTCTTATTGTCGAGCCATAGTAATTGCACCTATTAAAGAAACTAGAAGAATTAGGGAAATGAGTTCAAACGGAAGATAAAAATCGGTTGCTAAATGAATCCCAATTTGTTGAACGTTATTTATGAGACCCTGTTCTACTATTTGGTTTGATCTTGTAGTCCAAAGAATTCCATACCACGACGTATCTGGGATAGTAGTCATTAGTGAAAAAGGAATAGTTATACAAAGGAGTAAAGTAAACCCATCTCCAATAGTCCAATAATTCTTATCTTTAGACCACTCTGAGCCATTTACAAACATTACAGCAAATATGATCAAGACATTTATGGCTCCCACATAAATAAGAAGTTGTGCGACAGCTACAAAGTAGGAATTTAATAAAAAATAGAATAAGGATATACAAACAAGAACTAATCCCAGCGAAAAGGCAGAATAAATTGGGTTGGTAAGTAATACTACTCCTAGACCTCCTAGTAGAAGACCAAATCCCCCAAATAGCACAAGAATCTCATGTATTGGTCCAGGTAAATCCATTATGGATAAGAAGAAATTTCTAGTATAAAATTTTTCATGAACTGACTAAAACTAAAAGATTCAAGGAAGGAAAAAGGTATTAGGATATTTTTTTGTATATACATATAAGTTGTTAAGCAGTAGTTATTCTTTTTTCGTTAGAGTTAGTAAAAATGGATTTTTCTAATAAAAAAATCCTAATACCTAGTAATCCGTAATCGTTCTTGAATTCCAAGATTTTTCTTCGTCTATTTTACTTTGAGGCGAATTCCTAATTGTTTGAATTGTGTAATCTCCCATTATGGAGATTGGTAACCGACTCAAAGCAATTTGATTGTAATTCAATTCATGACGATCATAAGTAGAAAGTTCATATTCTTCAGTCATTGATAAACAATTTGTGGGACAGTATTCAACACAGTTACCGCAAAATATACAAACTCCGAAATCAATACTATAATTAAGCAATTGTTTTCTTTTAATATCCTTTTCAAATCTCCAATCCACAAGGGGTAGATCTATCGGGCATACGCGAACACATACTTCACAAGCAATGCATTTATCAAATTCAAAGTGTATTCGCCCCCGGAAACGCTCCGATGTAATTGATTTTTCATAAGGGTAGTGAATCGTTATAGGTAAACGATTTGTGTGGGATAAGGTAATTATGAAACTTTGACCAATGTATCTTGCGGCGCGTATTGTTTGTTGACCATAACTAATGAACCCAGTTAGCATAGGGAACATATTCTAAATCTATATATGAAAAAGGTATGTTTCTTTCTCTTGTTTGAGAGAACTTTTGTGTTGAAAATATTCTTACTGTTATTGTATTCTTATTTATAGTGAAACTAGTTGGGAAGAAGTTGTTAATAAGAGATTGCCCAGAGAAATAGGTAAAAGAAATTTCCATCCAAGATTTAATAACTGATCCATTCTCATCCTGGGTAAAGTCCATCTTATTGTGATAGAAATGAAGAGAAATAAATAAGCTTTAGTTAATGTAATAAAGATACCTATTACCATTTCCAAAATTCCAATTATTTTATTCATTTGGAAAAATCCAAAAAAGGATATATAGGGAATAGAGAAATTCCACCCGCCTAAGTATAGAACAGTTACAAATAAAGAGGAAACTAATAAATTTAGGTAAGAAACAAGATAAAATAAACCATATTTAATACCAGAATATTCGGTTTGATAACCTGCTACTAATTCTTCTTCTGCTTCTGGTAAATCAAAGGGTAATCTTTCACATTCTGCCAAAGAAGAAATTAGAAAAACTAGAAAACCTATAGGCTGACGCCAAAGATTCCATCCAAAAAAACCATATTTGGACTGTGCTTCAACTATATCAACTGTACTTGAACTATTAGATAATCATAGTCGATGATAACATCACAGTTCCCACCGCTATTCCAAAACCGTACATGAAACCTTAGCTTCATACGGCTCCTCTATGATCAGAAAAAAGGAAAGGATTGTTTCGTTTCGGTATCATCCTCTGGGCATAGATAGAATTAGATAAGATAAAATTGATTGGAAAGCCCAAAATTAGACCAAAGCAATTACGTCTGCTAGAATAACAAAAAAGCGCTTCCGAATTGATCTCATCCTTTATATAATATAATTTTTCTTTGTTCGGTAATAACTTAATATTGGAATAAATCACTCGTTATAGCAATTAATAAATGGAAAGAATTTGGCATTAGTTCATGAGGAATTCTGTATGAATAGGGATAAAGGAAGGAAAGAATAAATAAAGATCCTTTTTTGTATTGTATTCCATATCTTTTGTCCTACTCTTCTTTCCCCGGGAGGGGTATACTTAAAAAAAGAATAAAGGGTTAATTCGTTCTTGATAGCCATTTCCTTAACAAGTGAATGGGAACATACTCTAGACCGGAATCTGAAGAAAGTACTGCTTGATCATTTCCACCAATTTCAAGTCCTTATTATGATTCCTTTTATGAGGAAAAATGTCTAATGATTTAGATTCTCTCATTACTAATCCTGTATGTACTTTAGTGTTCCTAATCCCTCACTAACTTTTGATGGATTGCCTTATGGTTATAAGTTTAAATTATAGTAATAACTCAAAATATTCTAGTAATGGAATTCCATATCGCGAATCCTTTATTCTTGCCCGCTTCAAGATATGATGACTAATCAAACAATCTCAACCTTGGGGTAAAGAGTTTACACTGCTTATGTTTACTTGAACTTTTTTCTTGTACGTAGGAAATGAGATTTTTTACTTTTACTACAAATTAATAAGCTGTTTTGTTTCACTCATATAGCTATCGAGTTTAACTTACCAACGCGAATACAGAATAAGCAAAGGAAGATAAGCATTCAATGTATTTTAGAGGAAAAGGATCCTATTTTAACGAATCACACGTAGAGATATTGCTAGTACACAAAAAGTTAATGGTATTTCATAACTAATAGATTGAGCAGCCGCTCGTAGACCGCCTGAAAAAGAATATTTATTATTTGAGCTATATCCTGCCATGAGAAGACCAATAGGAGCAATACTTGAAATCGCAATCCATAAAAAAACACCAATACTAAGATCAGCTAAAACAAAACGATATCCTAAAGGGATAACTAAAAAACTTAATAAAATGGATATGACTGCTATAGAGGGACCAATGCTAAATAAAGGAATATCTCCTCGGGATGGGAGGATATCCTCTTTTAAAAGTAGTTTAGTTCCATCTGCTATAGCTTGAAGCAGTCCCAGGGGGCCAGCATATTCAGGACCAATACGTTGTTGTATCGATGCGGATATTTCTCTTTCTAACCACACAATTACGAGTACTTCTATTGTGATTCCCAGTAGGAGGGCAAAAATGGGTAGAATCCATATAAGTCCGTAGATTTCTTTAAATAATTCCGATTTCGAAAAAGAATTGATAGTTTCTACCTCTACCCTATCTATTATCATTTCAACGATCAACTTCCCCCATAATGATATCTATACTACCTAATATTGTCATGATATCAGCCAATTTCATTTTTTTAACTAGCTGAGGAAGAATTTGCAAATTAATAAAACCCGGTGGACGAATTTTCCATCTCCAGGGGAAAAGACTATCATCTCCTACCAGATAAATTCCTAATTCGCCTTTTGGAGCTTCTACTCTTACATAAAGCTCTTGCTTTGATAATTCAAAATTGGGCGAAGGTTTTTTACCAAGAAATCGATATTCAAAATCATTCCATTCGGGATTCTTTGCTTTCTTAAAGCGTCGGGCTTCTAAATTCTCATAAGGTCCTCCAGGAATTTTCTCTACAGCCTGTTGAATAATTTTTATGGATTCCCTCATTTCACCGACTCGTACTAAATAGCGAGCTAACGAATCTCCTTCTTTTTGCCATTGGACTTTCCAATCGAATTGATTGTAAGACTCATAAGGATCAATTTTACGAAGATCCCATTGTATTCCAGAAGCTCGTAACATTGGTCCCGATAAGCCCCAATTTACAGCTTCTTCTCCGCTAATAAAACCGACTCCTTCAACTCGTTCTAAAAAAATGGGATTCTGTGTAATAAGTTCTTGATATTCAACAACTCCTTGTAAAAAATAATCACAGAAATCTAAACATTTATCCATCCATCCATAAGGGAGATCGGCAGCTACTCCTCCGATGCGAAAGTAATTATGCATCATTCGCATACCTGTAGCAGCTTCAAATAGATCATATATCAATTCTCTCTCTCTAAAAATGTAGAAAAAGGGAGTCTGTGCCCCGAGATCCGCCATAAAAGGTCCAAGCCATAACAAATGAGAAGCTATACGGCTCAATTCTAACATAATTACTCTAATATAGCTGGCTCTTTTGGGTATTTGAATATTCTCTAAGAATTCTGGTGCATTTACCGTTATTGCTTCTGTAAACATAGTAGCTAAATAATCCCATCGTGTTACATAAGGCAAGTATTGTATAATACTTCTGTTTTCCGCGATTTTTTCCATTCCTCTGTGTAAATACCCTAATATGGGTTCGCAATCAATAACATCTTCACCATCGAGAGTAACAATCAGTCGAAGAACACCATGCATTGATGGGTGTTGAGGGCCCATATTGACTATCATGAGATCTTTTCTTTTAAGCGATAGACTCATATCCTTGTTCTTATTCTTTATTCCATGAAAATGGATTATTCCATGAATTCCTCAAAACGAGGCTCATCAAAATGCAAAATCTAAGACTACTATAAGACTACTAATAAAATAAGAAAAAAATGAGAACGATTAAATTACTTCTCCCGAATATCCAACTGACTGATTAATTTCTTATAACGTACTCTATTTTTCTTTGCCAAATAAGCCAGCAAACGTTGACGTTTTCCCAAAAGTCTTCGTAGACCTCTTTCCGATGAAAAATCTTTTTTGTGTAATTCTAAATGTGAAGCAAGTCTCCGTATCTTATTGGTGAAACTGAATACTTGAAATTCAACAGAACCCCTGTTTTCTTGTTTTTCTTCTTTAACCATAAATCAACAAATTTTTCTACCTCCTTTCTTTTTCATGTATTTTTCTGATCAGGAAAAATAAAAAATTATGTCAGTTATTTTTAAGTTATTCTAATCTCGTACACACAAAAATTTGCAATTATTCATCTACTGCTGGAATCTGGAATTTGGATTTATTTTATCGATGCAAATTGGATTTGGATAGAAGGGTACATTCTTTTATTTTAGATAGAAGAAACATTTCTTCTATCTAAAATAAAAGAATTTTGCTGATTTATTTATTGCTATATCCAATTTATAGAATTGATATACCATTTAATTGATATCATTTAGCAAAATGAAACACAGCATATGCATCCATCTTTGGGCTCGAGAATTTCACGGGATAGAGATATAGTATAAGAAATAGGCTATTAAGTAACTCTAAATGAATTGTGGATACATCTGTATCCTTAACATACTGAAACGACTGCCATTATTCGTATCAAACCAATAGCGATTCATAAAAGCTAAATCTTGTAATCAATGGTGGGCCAATAATGAATTTTTTTGCATATGTATTAAGACGCTTGGTCTGATTTCGAAATTGTCCAGAGTTTTTTATGTTGTTTTCATTGCAAAATGATGGATCTCCTTCCGTAACTTTCCAATTACGAGTACGAGAATTGAAAGACATGAAAATTCTCAATTCTCTACGGCGTCTAGGAGATAGATCGAATATTTTCAGGAACAAGAAAATCAGAAGAATCTTTTTCTCTATTCACTACCATTCCGCGTCTTCGACTTCTATTAGTTTCTTTTCTTCTTTAATGCAATAGCTATAGTTTGATATAGAATCCATTTCTCAAAGTAATGGAAACCATTCTCTTATAGGAAATGGTTCGAAAATCGCTATTCCACCTTTTAGGTTTAGGTATCGTGAAAAGTGATACCTGTGAAGATCGTGCATTTCAGTCACATTCAGATCCGTTTTTCGAGTCCATGATATAACCAAATTGGATGGATCTTCCACCCGTTTAGCTAAGAAAGAATAGATGCAGAGGTGGATAATAGATCGATATGAAGATCATGAGCTGCCCCATAATGAAACCGCCAGTAGTCGCGAATATCTCCTTCTTCCCTAACCCAAGATTGGAGAAAGAAGATCTAAGAGGGACCTATGGAGAATGTGGTCAGAAATCCATAATAGAGTCCGACCACAACGACCGAATTAATTATCCTCATCGAGAAACTTAGACTACTTTAGACTACTTAAGTAGAAAAGATTTGAAAATCATGGCATGGGTCTCCTTTTTTTCTTTCTTTAGAGTTTTCTATATGCACAATTTCTCGATGTTTCGATGAGAATTTCTTGACTTTCCATATATAGAAAGAGATAGACTATAAATGACATCTCTTATGTCAATAAGACCAAAGGAATGGATATTAAATGATAGGAAGTGCTAAGAAGTGAAATAGAATGAAATAGAGCCACTTTGGGCTTCCCTATGAAATGAGGCATGGAACGGAGCCACTACGAAGAAATTCCGGGAGTTACGAAAGAAGCTTCGGACTCATATTGTTCACGGGTTGAGAGCGGGAGTTGAACTCTAGGAGGTCGAATCTCCCCTTGTTCCTCAGTAGCTCAGTGGTAGAGCGGTCGGCTGTTAACTGACTGGTCGTAGGTTCGAATCCTA